GCTCACTAAATGATAAAAATAAGAAAGTAATCCGCACTTCGAAAACCCCAGATATTCAAGAAATATCTGTATGTACATTTTCTTTTTGTTATAGATTCGACAGAATAATAGGGGTTTCATTGATATCTTATTATGGATGGGATAAATTAAATAACAAAATGGATAAATAAAAAAGACAATAATATAGGGATTCACTGAGATTCTAAAATTGGATGGAACGATACTTAATTTAGGGTGAGCCAATAGGATGAACTGAAAAAGTTCTGTATCATTAACTATGTAAGATGTACAGCAACAACAATTAGATATCCGGCTACGAAAAAGAAAAAGTAGGATCAAAGAAAATCAAAAGAAATGGACCGAATTTTTTTATAATGTATCTCAGATAAATTTTGACTATTCTCACCTCTGAACTTCCCTAGATTCAACTTTTTGGCCTTTCAACCAAGTAATTTTACCATTTGAATATTGTTGAAATATTAACATTCTTTATTGGGGCGCAGAAAAAATCGAAACAAAATGGAATCATTCATTTTCAGACTAACTTTCTATACCTAGAATATACATCTATTCATTCTTTAGCTAGAAACAATATACTATAGCTAGAAACAGTATATCTCCGTACGCCGACATAAATTATGTATGATGATCAAGACCACTAAAAAATATGTATCTATTCCCAAATGTATTAAAATTTGGGAATAGATACTCATAGAAATGAATCGCCGGGAACCAGATTTGAACTGGTGACACGAGGATTTTCAGTCCTCTGCTCTACCGGCTGAGCTATCCCGACCATTCTTGACAAACCACCCTAATTTTAGGAAATTACTTGAGTCTATGTCAACTAAATAAAAAAAAAAGACTTTTGGGGATAGAGGGACTTGAACCCTCACGATTTCTAAAGTCGACGGATTTTCCTCTTACTAAAAATTTCATTGATGTCGGTATTGACATGTAGAATGGGACTCTATCTTTATTCTCGTCTGATTAATCAGTTATTCAAAAGATCCATCAGACTATGGTGGAGTGACTGATTTGATCAATAAATATTATTCTATTGAAAGAGTAAATGTTGTCAACTCCATTTGTTAGAACAGCTTCCATCGAGTCTCTGCACCTATCCTTTTTTTATTTTCACTTTCTGAACTTTTTTTTATTTGTTTTCGGAAAGAAGGATTTGGCTCAGGATTGCCCATTTTTAATTCCAGGGTTTCTCTGAATTTGAAAGTTTTCACTTGGTAAGTTTCCATACCAAGGCTCAATCCAATTAAGTCCGTAGCGTCTACCAATTTCGCCATATCCCCCGTTTTTTTCTTTGAGATTGATATCATATCTCATTAGGATTTTTTTTCATTTGTATTATGAGAATTATATGATGGAACTGTTGAATTTATTAGAAACCTACTTCCATTTTTGGAAAAATTTCCTTCTATTTGTTTTTTTTGTTTGATTTTTTTTTTTTCATCTATATCAGATACCCATATTTAGTCGAATCAGAAATGATTGTATTATCTGTGTATTCGCAATTCAATATACAGAGATATAGACGACATTTATCTCTATTTTATATGTCCCTCCTTCTTTTATTTTTTGAGAGTATTTAGAATACTCTAACGTTCGATTCTTTTTTTCGTTAGAGCAGACAGATACAGACCTTATAATAACAATAATAACAAAACGAAAATAAAAAATCGATTTATTAATTTAAAATTTGACATTCATTTTACTTATCCAATTTCTATCGATACATTCTTTTTTATATACATTATATTATATACATTATATATACATTATACATAGTTCATTTTAATGCAACGAATTTTGTAATATAAATTACTGTTTCCTGTAATCTAATTAGTATTTAAATTAAAATATAAATTTTAATTTTAAGATAGTATTCTATATACTCTTTACTATTTTCTATATCTATATTTAGATATTCATATAGATATAGATTAATATAGAAATTCTATTCTATTTATTCTTGATGATATAGTAATTTGGTTATGAAGAGCTAATATAAAACAATTAATAACTAAGATCCCAGTAGTTTAGGAAATAATTCCTATAAATCGACAATTTGTGTTATGAGAGCCCGCTTAGCTCAGAGGTTAGAGCATCGCATTTGTAATGCGATGGTCATCGGTTCGATTCCGATAGCCGGCTTTTTTTCTCTATTTGTTTTCATTTTTGACATAAGGGATAATCTCTTTTTATTTTAGGAAAAAAAATTGGAGTTCCATTTCTCTAGAACAAATCAAGAAAATAACCTTCTTTTTTTATTTTCCATTTATTTATTTAGTTTAGATAGATATATAATAGAATAAAATTCGGATACTGATCGAATATTTCCAGTTCTTTTTTTCTTTTTTGTAGTATAATTAGTATAATACTTTAAGTAGATTTCGTTTCATTTATCATATTTGTTATTTAGTTTAGTTTAGCTTTATGAGATTTTCCATTTTAAATTAAAAAGGAGTGTTTATGTCACGTTACAGAGGGCCTCGTTTGAAAAAAATACGTCGTCTGGGGGATTTACCAGGACTAACTAGTAAACGGCTTCCAGTTGGAAGCGAACTTAGAAACGAATCGCGCTCGAGTAAAAAATCTCAATATCGTATTCGTTTAGAAGAAAAACAAAAATTGCGGTTTCATTATGGTCTTACAGAACGACAATTGCTTAAATACGTTCGTATCGCTGGAAAAGCGAAAGGTTCAACCGGTCAAGTTTTACTTCAATTACTTGAAATGCGTTTGGATAACATACTTTTTCGATTGGGTATGGCTTCGACTATTCCTCAAGCCCGTCAATTAGTTAACCACAGACATGTTTTAGTTAATGGTCGTATAGTAGATATACCAAGTTATCGTTGCAAACCTCAAGATATTATTACAGCGAAGGATGAACAAAAATCTAGAACTCTGATTCAAAATTCTCTTGAATCAGCCCCCCGCGAAGAATTGCCAACCCATTTGACTCTTCATCCATTCCAATATAAAGGATTAGTCAATCAAATAATAGATAGTAAATGGGTTGGTTTGAAAATTAACGAATTGCTGGTTGTAGAATATTATTCTCGTCAGACTTAAACCTAATTAAAATAAGAATAATTTTGATCCAAGGATTTTCCCCCATTCATGTATAGACATGGGTGGGTATAGCAAAATTGTTATTCCTTGCCCACTTTATTCCACAATTTTGTTTATTACAGAAACAAATTAGGAATAGAGAATCCACATCAAAGTTGGAATAATGAGATCTATTTGCAAACATCGAGGTCAGTAACATTGATGAACTTGATAAGGGTGCGGAAAGAGAGGGATTCGAACCCTCGGTAAACAAAAAGCCTACATAGCAGTTCCAGTGCTACGCCTTGAACCACTCGGCCATCTCTCCTACATAATGATTATGCCCCTAAACCGAGTGAATAGTGAGGCATACATATTCCATTTGCGTAGGCGCACATAATAAATTGAAACTAACAAAAAAAAACTTACTTCGAGGCCTGCCGTAGGAGAAATTTATTTGATTAATAAGTCCATTTTTACGTTATTTCGTACTGTATTGTACAATTCCTTTGTTTGGGGATTATTTTATCACGCGATAAAAAATGAAATTTTAGAATGGATTGCTACCTATGACTAGATCTCGGATAAATGGAAATTTTATTGATAAGACCTTTACCATTGTAGCCAATATCTTATTACGAATAATTCCTACAACTTCGGGAGAAAAAGAGGCATTCACTTATTACAGAGATGGTGCGATTTGATTATTTTTTTTTTACCGATCTCAGTCTAGAGAAAAAAAAAAAAAACCTACGCTTGCTGAAGGTGAAGTTTGGAAATAAAACAATGAATCCCTTCTGTCGTGTATTTCCGATTAATGCAGCCTCATATGCTTCAATTTTAGGTTTATAGTAGTAAGCGAAAGGTTATACCTATACCTATGGGGTTAGGTTAATCCTACTCCACTAGTACCAATAGGCGGCATGGGGGAAGAAGCACTACGATTAGGAATCAACAACACTAGAAAACTTTGTAAAAAAAAATATAAATCCTTCCTTTCTTATCGGGATCGGGACTAACTAGAATGGTTGGGACAATAAACATCCATCTCGTTCGTATTTTGGATACCCATATAACCATCGAAGACAGTTGAAGTGACTAATTCCGGGAAATTTAGCAGCGTTGAGGACAAAGAAATTGTTGAAGTGACTATTTATCCAAACATACTTGATGTTAATAAAAGATCCTTTACAGGAAGGTTGGCTAGAGATTTCGTGTAAAAAATACTAGTCCCGCTAAGTTCATAATGAGAATATTGCAATCTTTTTGGATTTGATTCCATGGATGTTTATCATTATACACATAAAGGAGGAGCCGTATGAGATGAAAATCTCACGTACGGTTCTGGAACGGAGATTCTTTGAACCGAATGACGACCGTAACGGATGTCGGCTCAATCTGAAGGAAATTATGCAGAAGCTCTACAGAATTATTATGAGGCTATGCGACTGGAAATTGATCCCTATGATCGAAGTTATATACTTTATAACATAGGCCTTATACACACAAGTAACGGAGAACATACAAAAGCTTTGGAATACTATTTTAGGGCACTCGAACGAAACCCTTTCTTACCTCAAGCTTTTAACAATATGGCCGTGATCTGTCATTACGTGCGACTATCTCCACTATAGAAAAAAAGAAAAGAACGAACAACTCCACTAATACTAATAAAAAAATAAATACTAGACAAAAAAATAGGCTTTCTACATATATATATCGTTCGAAACAACAATTTTGATGAGCTGTAGCAAAGAAAGAAACTTCATAGAAGTCAAAATATGAAGAAATAGAATAGATATGCCTAGATACTTTTTTTCTATGGATAAAAGATCTAATTGATAGAGGAAGCACCGTAAAGATCAATTAACAAGGTTTTTGGCCGATACAACAAGAACTGCTTACTTATATGATGATAGATTAGGAAT